TGAATCTTTTTTAATATAAATTAATAAAAAATATAAATTAATAAAAAGATTAATGCATAAAAAAAATACAATAAAATATACGAAGAAATTCGACCACCCCCTGCATATTTTATAACTTCTCCCAGAAAAAAACTTGTAATACCCACCCCATTAGGAATTCCATCAATTACTCGTCTATCAAAAAAAGAATTAAGTTTAGCTAATCTTCTTACATTATTAATTAAAGATATTCTATAAAAAGCATCTATGTAACCACGATTATATGACCAATCATATATGAGATTTCTTATTTTATCTGCAACAATCTTTTTAGAAACCTTTTTTGAAAATAAATTAAGTAAGTTGAAATTTTGTAAAGATGAATAAAAAGGCTTATAGAAAAGGGACGCTATAAATATTCCGAAAAAAGCTATACTGACCGAAAAAGTTGCATTTGTGACAAATTCATACCAATTCTCAGAATTACTTGAATTTGGATGTAAAAGATCTATAAACGGAATTAAAAATTTTGATAATATATCTCTTTCTTGGTTGAAAGAAATTCCTAGAACCCCGATAAACAAAGTAAATAGTATTAATACAAGCATAGAAAATAACATAGTATTTTCCGATTCATGGGGATAGGAAAAAGTAGTGTTGTTAGTTTCAAAATAGCTAATATCAATAAAAGGCCATGTTATGCTTTTTTTATTTCTATCAATTCGATGTGAATCAGTCTTCTTCCGAAAAAAGGAAGTCCTTCCATTATTATTGATTGTTAATAAAGATAATAAATGCATCCCCTTTTTCGATTCTTTTTCTTTACCCCATAAAGATATTGAATGAAATGAGCTATTTTTTTTTCCATTGAAATTTTTACAATTAACGTTTAAATATCCTTCAAAAACAAGTAAATAGATCCGAAACATATAAAATGCAGTTAATCCTGCTGTGGAACAAGCTATTATTGCAAAAATTGGTGAATACAACCAACTATCATTAAGAATTTCATCTTTGGACCAAAAACAAGCAAAGGGTGGAATACCACAAAGAGAAAGTGTACCCACTAAAAAAGCAGTTTTTGTAATCGGCACATGTTTTGTTAAACCGCCCATAAGAACCATATTTTGACTTTTATCTGGAGAATATCCAACAATAGCTTCCATTGAATGAATAATGGATCCGGATCCTAAAAACAACAATGCTTTTGAATAAGCATGAGTAATCAAATGAAATAAAGCGGCTCGATAAGAGCCCATACCTAGAGCTAACATCATATAACCCAATTGAGACATTGTAGAATAGGCCAAACTTCTCTTAATGTCCTTTTGAGCAAGAGCTAAAGTAGCTCCTAATACTACTGTTATTATCCCTATGAAAGCTATTCCATTCATTATGGAGGGTATAACTGTGAAAAGAGGAAGAAGGCGGGCTACAAGAAAAATTCCCGCCGCTACCATAGTAGCAGCGTGGATAAGAGCGGAAATAGGGGTAGGCCCTTCCATAGCATCCGGTAACCATACATGAAGGGGGAATTGGGCAGACTTAGCAACTGAACCGCCAAATAACAGGAAGGCGCACAAAGTAACTAATAAAAGATTAACCTCATTATTAGAAATCAAGTTATTAAATATTTCAAACAAATCACGAAATTCCAAACTACCTGTTATCCAATAAAGACCGAAAATTCCCAATAATAAACAAAAATCCCCTACCCGATTAGTTACAAACGCTTTTTGACAAGCATTTGCCGCAATAGGACGTGTGAACCAAAAACCTATTAATAGATAAGAACACATTCCAACCAATTCCCAAAAAATATAAATTTGTATCAAATTAGAACTAGTAACCAATCCTAACATTGAAGTATTAAAAAAACTCATATAAGTAAAAAATCTCAAATATCCTTCATCATGAGACATATAATTGTCACTATAAATAAGAACCAGAATTCCAACAGTAGTAATCAATATTAACATAATAGAAGTAAGTGAATCGATCAAGTAGCCAAACTCTAAAGAAAGATCATTATTTATAGTCCAAGACCATACATATTGATAGATAGAACTGTTATTGATTTGATGAATAGACAGATTCACCGAAAAAATCATAACTATACTTAATAATAAAACACTAGAAAAAGCCCACATACGGCGAATATTTTTTGTTGCCGCGGGAAAAAGGAGAAGTCCCACTCCTATTAACATAGGAACTGGAAGTGGAATGAAGGGTATGATCCATGAAAATTGATGTGTATATTCCATACAAAAAAAAAAAAAAGAAAAAAATGGATTCTTAATGAGTTTTGTTTCTTATTCGCCAATTTTATCTCTTTTGAAAGGGTTCAGTTAATAAAAAATGAGAATTAAGATAAAAAATGGAATCATCCACTATTCATTATTCTGAATTTTTGTCTAATATTTCCAATAGTTGAAAGTACGAAGTGAAAATGGGTCAAATGATATGACCAAATTACTCGTGAAAAAGAAACTTTTTTTTTTTTATTTTAATATGAATTTCATATTACATATTAATAATATTAAGAAATTCAGATTTTTAAATTATTATTATACAAAATGGATATCCAGAGAGTGGGGATAAATAATTACACCAAAACTCAAAATATTACTTTATTTTGATATGAATCATAAAAAATAATCCATCTGATTCAAATAAGAATTTTTTTTGTAGGTTTTTTTTGATTCCGAATCATTAATTTGTTTTGGCACTAATTTATATATCTTTGGAAAAAGTTTGTAAAAAAGGTTATGATATTCAACAGTTTACTAAAAAAGGAATTAAGATACATGATTTTTTAAAATCATGTATCTTTTTAACGATCAAGTAAGCGGGATAAAGATAAGGGTTGGGTTCTTAAACTTTCTTTTTGATGTATTTTATTCTATGTATAAATAAAAAAAAAAAGAACGATATAATATATATATTAATATATAATATAAAAGGATAGTTTTTTTGTAAGAATTACATAAATAAAAGATTATTAGGAAAAAAAAAGACTATGCTATTTTTACAAATCCACATTCCTTATGAAAAGGAGTAGAATAGTATAATTTAGAAAAAACAAATAGATAAGAAAGATATATGTCTACTCTAATTAAAGAACAATTCATTTTGAACAATAGATGTCTTTCACATTCAATTATAGCAATAAACAAACTAGTCTAATTTTGTAATGGCAGCTCCAAAAAAACGCACTTCTATATCAAAAAAAAAGATTCGGAAAACAATTTGGAAAAAGAAGGTATATTGGGTAGCATTGAAAGCTTTTTCGTTAGCGAAATCTATTTCTACGGGGAACTCAAAAAGTTTTTTTGTACAACAAATACAAACATTGGAATAATCTGAATTAGCTGGACTCAAAGAATAGTATAGTTTCAAAAAAAAAAAGTTTCGTATATATATATATTGAAGAAATCTTTTGAAGATTATTAGTTTTTTGGTCTTTTATATTATATATATTATATATTAATTTAATTATATTCATTTTGATTTTTTTGGATAGTTTTTTTTAGTTTCTATATCTTATAGATATTTTTATACAAAAAAAAATCAAAATCAGATAAGATTAAGATATAAGTCAAAATTTATATTTATTAATGTTTTGAACTGTTCAATAGAAAATTGACCTCATTTTTGTTTTGGAATTGGCTTTTTTTAATTAAAATTCTTTAATGTTTCGGTTTCTGAAATGCAAGATTTCTTTCCGAAATATCCAATTTCGGAAAGAAATCTTGCATTTCAATCGACTCTTTCAATCTCGACGATTGACTAAAAATCGTTTATTATGATTTCGAGCAAGCCGCTATGGTGAAATCGGTAGACACGCTGCTCTTAGGAAGCAGTGCTAGAGCATCTCGGTTCGAGTCCGAGTGGCGGCATGGCATCTTATTTTCTAAAAGAGTAAGTCCTATAATGAATTCAATTCCCGATTTCCGTTCATATAATTAGGAGATCTTTTTTTTATATGATATTTTTAACTTTAGAGCATATATTCACTCATATATCGTTTTCGGTCGTATCCATTTTAATTGCAATTCGTTTGCTAACCCTATTAGTCAATGAAATCGTAGTACTATATGATTCGTCCAAAAAAGGCATGATAGTAACTTTTTTCTGTATAACGGGATTATTAGTTACTCGTTGGATTTTTTCGGGCCATTTACCATTAAGTGATTTATATGAATCGATAATCTTTCTTTCATGGGGTTTTTCCATTTTTCATATAATTCCAGGTTTTGGTTTTAAAAAGCTTAAAACCCATTTAAGCACAATAATAGCACCCAGTGTTATTTTTACCCAAGGCTTTGCGACTTCGGGTCTTTTAACCGAACTGCATGAATTCGGAATATTAGTACCCGCTCTACAATCGCATTGGTTAATGATGCACGTAAGTATGATGGTATTGGGCTATGCAGCTCTTTTATGCGGATCATTATTATCAGTAGCTCTTTTAGTCATTACATTTCGAAAAGTCATAATAAGAAAGATTGGTAAGAACAAGAATCTTTTTTTGAATGACTCATTTTCTTTTGCTGAGATCAAATACATGAACGAAAGAAACAATGTTTTACGAAACACTTCTTTTGCTTCTTACAGAAATTATTATGGGTCTCAATTTATTCAACAATTGGATCGTTGGAGTTATCGTATTATTAGTCTAGGTTTTATCTTTTTAACCATAGGTATTCTTTCGGGAGCAGTATGGGCTAATGAGGCCTGGGGATCATATTGGAATTGGGATCCAAAGGAAACTTGGGCGTTTATTACTTGGACCATATTTGCAATTTATTTACATACTAGAAAAAAGAAAAGATTGGAAGGTATAAATTCTTCAATAGTGGCCTCTATGGGCTTTCTTATAATTTGGATATGTTATTTTGGGATCAATCTATTAGGAATCGGACTACATAGTTATGGTTCATTTACACCTAATTGAATTAAAATGAGTTAAGGAGACTGACAAATACAAACATAATAAGAATCTTTTTATTAATTTATAT